TGGGAGAGTTATTGGTTATTAGAGGGAGTGGCAAGTTAATGGCTTTATAGTGGAAAAAAGACGTCAAATTGCAAATTTGAAGATGTGTGGTTACTAAAGCTTGAGATTGATTGGTGATTTAGTGGACTTAAAGTGGAAAGGTTAGAAAAGAAAGAAAATCCTTTCAACTTTAATTTCCAATATTAATATTTTTAAAACTATTTTCTAAAGGGTTAAATGTGTTAATAATATAGGTGGAGACCCACATTATTAGTTGTATCGAAACTATCCTTTATTCAGGCACTATATTTGGGTGTGTATTTGTGGGCTGAGGTATTAATGTGATAATATTAATATATATATTTATATATTTAAGTAAATAAGTATTGATAGATATCTGAATGAGTCATTTTTTGTAGTGAAAAAGTAAAGATGAATAAAAAGTTTTGATTATTTAATAAAATACTAAAAAGTTTGATTCTTGCTTGGGTTTCTGTTTTATAATTAAAAATTATATGTAAGTTTTGGTGTGGGGTTTATAGGAAGTTAAATACTTTTATGAAGAAGGAGTGAGTATGTAGCTCTGAATAATTAAATCGCAGTGAAAAATATTGAAAATGAGTGGTAGCTTGATTCGGTAAATTATAAAAAAATCTGATAAAATTTTGTGCCAGCAGTCGCGGTTAGACTTAGAGGTTGAATAGAAATATATTGGTATAAGTTATTTTTGGTTTAATAAATGTATTTTGTTCTGCAGGGAATAAAAGGTGAAATTGATTGTTGTATGAAGGATCGAAGTAATTTTAAAATCGGAAGAAGCTTGTAAAGTTGGGAAATAAACTAGGATTAGATACCCTATTATACCCAAATAAAATTATAAAGGCCAGAATATTAATAGATATGTTCTTAAAATTTAAAGAATTTGGCGGTATTTTAGTCTAGTTAGAGGAACCTGTTTCATAAATGATACTACACGCAATATCTTACTAATTTTTGTATAGTTTGTATACCGTCATTATTAGATAATTTTTATAGAACAAATTGTTGAGATTAGAAAATTCTAAGGATATTAGATCAAGGTGCAGCTTATGAGTTAGCGAGAATGGGTTACAATAAAATTTATTTACACGAATTGATTTTAGAAAATAATTATGAAGGAGGATTTAATTGTAATAGAAATTTAATAAGTTTTAATGATATAAGTACTAAATTATGTACATATTGCCCGTCGCTTTCATTTAAGGTGGAATAAGTCGTAACATAGTAGATATACTGGAAAGTATATCTAGAAGTAAGATGTTTACTTGAGCAAGTTAGTGCATTAGACTTAGGATCTAATTAAATGGGAGGATCCTATAAGTAAAAGTACTTAGTACTATGACTATTGCAATAGTAAGATATCTTATATTGATTGTGTGTGTTTTGGTAGGGGTGGCTTTTGTGACTTTATTAGAACGAAAGATTTTAGGTTATATTCAAATTCGGAAGGGCCCTAATAAATTAGGGGTTATGGGGTTGATACAGCCTTTTTCAGATGCTATTAAACTTTTTATAAAGGAGCAGACCTTTCCAAAATTATCGAATTTTTTACCTTATTATTTATCCCCTGTGTTTAGTTTATTTATTTCTTTAATTTTGTGAAGAGTCACTCCTCTTGACTTTGGGTTATTTAGGTTGGAAATGGGGGTGTTATTTTTTCTTTGTTGTTTGAGAATGGGAGTGTACCCGTTAATAAGGGCAGGCTGATCTTCTAACTGTAAATATTCTTTATTGGGAAGACTGCGAGGAGTAGCTCAGACAATTTCTTATGAAGTAAGATTGGCGTTAATTTTGTTGTCGTATATTATTTTGATTGAAGGATTTAATTTTGTTAAGTTAAGTATTTTCCAAGATTATATTTGGTTTTTTTGGTTAACATTTCCTTTATCTATAATTTGGTTTGGATCTTGCTTAGCGGAGATGAATCGGACTCCATTCGATTTTGCTGAGGGTGAATCGGAGTTAGTCTCAGGATTTAACACTGAGTACAGGAGGGGGGGATTTGTGTTAATTTTTATAGCAGAGTACGCAAGTATTTTATTTATAAGAATGGTGTCTGTTTTGTTATTTTTTGGGGGGTCTTTGTTGGGGCTTGTGTTTTATTTGAAGTTAGTATTAATTAGGTTTGCTTTTATTTGGGTACGGGGGACTTTACCCCGAATGCGGTATGATAAGTTAATGTATTTAGCTTGGAAAAGATTTTTACCTGTTACTTTAAATTATCTAATTTTTTTCGTTGGGTTGAAGACCTTTTTATTTTATAATTAATTTTATTTATAGATCAATAACTAGAGATATTTCTCTTACTAATACTTTCAAGGTATTAATTTTATTAAATAAACTAAGTTATTAGTTTAAAATTTTATCCCATTTCAAGAGGGTAAGGGGCCTTATGATAAAATACAAGAAGTACAGGACTGTTAGGGTTTGTCCTGTGAAGATATAAGGGGGCTCTACTGGACGAGCTCCAATTCAAGTTAGAAGCAGGACGATTGAAACTAAAATCCAGAATAAAATTTGATTAATCGGGTAGAAAGCTAATCTTTGAAATTTTCTGAAAAATGTGAAGGGGAGGATTATCAGGATAGCTACTGATAAAACAAGAGCGATAACTCCTCCTAGTTTATTAGGAATAGATCGTAAAATAGCATAGGCAAAAAGGAAGTATCATTCTGGTTGGATGTGGACAGGGGTTACTAATGGATTCGCGGGGATAAAGTTATCAGGGTCTCTTAGAAGGTACGGGTGAAATAGTGTTAGGGAGATTAGTAGTATAAAAATCAGTAAGAATCCTACAATGTCTTTAAATGTAAAGTAGGGGTGGAAGGGAATTTTGTCGTAAGAGGTTTGAATCCCTAAGGGGTTGGTAGCTCCTGAATTATGGATAAACAAGATGTGAATTAAAGAGGCAGCTCTAATTAAAAAGGGGAGAAGGAAATGAAAAGTAAAAAATCGGGTTAAGGTTGCATTATCAACGGCAAACCCCCCTCAAATTCATTGGACTAAGTGTGTCCCTACATAGGGGATAGCAGAGAATAAATTGGTAATTACAGTGGCGCCTCAGAATGATATTTGTCCCCAGGGAAGAACATAGCCTAAAAAGGCTGTTGCTATGGTCATAAAAAGAATTATAGTTCCTACTATTCATGCATGAAAAAGGGTGAAGGACCTATAATAAATTCCTCGGCCGATGTGAAGGTATAGACAAATGAAAAAAAAGGAACCTCCGTTAGCGTGAAGAGTTCGGAAAAGTCACCCGTAGTTAACGTCTCGACAAATATGAGCAATATTTGAAAAGGCTAAATCAATGTGGGAAGTAAAGTGGATAGAGAGAAATAGCCCTGTTATTATCTGAATAATTAGACAGAGTCCTAATAGAGAGCCAAAGTTTCATAGGGTAGAAATATTTCTAGGAATTGGTATATCAACTAAGGCTCTGTTAGCTAATTTAAATAAAGGATGTCTTTTTCGTAAAGGTGAAGTCATTTTTAGTTTTTATATAAAAGAATTTTAGACCTGTTGTGATGTATAAAAATATATGTTATCATTAGATTTTGGGAATTTAGTTTTTTTTATGGTAGTAATAAGGGGGGTGTGAGTATTTATTTTTAAATATAAGCATTTATTAAATGTTTTGTTAGGTCTTGAGTTTATTATATTAGGGATTTTTGGTAGGTTGAGAATAAAAGCTTCTATAGCGGGGCTAGAAGTTTATTTTGTTATGTTTTTTTTAATTTTAGCAGCGTGTGAAGGGGCCTTGGGACTATCTTTGTTGGTTTCTGTGGTTCGCTCTCATGGTAACGATTATTTTAGGAGGTTTAGGGTGTTAAGATGTTAGGTTTTTTAATATTTAATTTATTAATAATGTTTTTTGTTGGAAGATGAGGGTTGGTTCAAACGGGGTTGTTGTTGATATGCTTTTTTGTTTTATTAAATTTTAATCATGATTTTTTTTTTTTTGATATTGGGTTTGGGGTGGGAGTTGACTATTTAAGTTTTATTCTAGTTTCTCTAAGAGTATGAGTTGTTACTATAATGATTTATGCTAGCCAAATTGTAAAAAAAAATAGTAACTATAGCAGGGGGTTTTTAGCAGTGAGTTTAGTTCTTTTATTTATTTTAATATTAACTTTTTGTTCGATGGATTTTTTTATGTTTTATATTAGATTTGAAAGATCTTTAATTCCTATGTTTATTTTAATTTTAGGGTGGGGGTACCAACCTGAGCGCATCCAAGCCGGGGTGTATATGTTATTTTATACTTTATTTGCTTCTTTACCTTTATTAGTGTCTTTGCTGAGAATATATAAGAGGGGCGGTACTTTAGTAATAGGGTTGGTGGGTAAAATAGGAGGATTAAATAGGATCAATTTTTTTTGATATTTTTGCACTATTTTTGCGTTTATAGTAAAGTTACCTTTATATATATTTCATTTATGACTCCCAAAAGCTCATGTTGAAGCTCCTGTTGCAGGATCTATAGTATTAGCTGGAGTGTTGTTAAAGTTAGGGGGCTATGGCTTGATTCGTCTTATTTCAGTGTTTTCAGTAATTAATAAAATATTTATTTGGTTTTGAATTAGAATAGGAGTCCTTGGGGGAGCAATTATTAGGCTTATCTGTTTACGTCAAGTTGATGTCAAGTCGTTAATTGCTTACTCTTCTGTGGCTCACATAGGTTTGGTTTTAGGGGGTTTAGTCTTGATGAGAAATTGAGGTTTAAGTGGGGCTGTAGTTGTGATAGTGGGGCATGGTTTGTGTTCTTCAGGGTTATTTTGTTTAGCTAATATTGTGTATGAGCGTTTGGGGAGTCGTAGTTTAATGGTTGGGAAAGGATTATTAAATTTTATGCCAAATTTAGGGTTATTGTGGTTTTTACTGTGTATCGGCAATATAGCGGCTCCTCCAACATTGAATTTGTTGGGGGAGATTAGTCTAATTATTAGAATTGTAAGATGAAGAAAATTAAGGATATTGGGGGTTGTTTTTCTATCGTTTTTTAGAGCGGCGTATACCCTGTATATATATTCTTTGAGGCAACATGGGTTATTTAATGGTTCTTTGTATTCGTGTTGTTCGGGGAAAACAAGAGAGTATTTTGTATTAATAATACATGTTATTCCTTTAAATGTAGTTGTTTTAAAGGGTTCTATTGTCATTTCTAACTTTTATTAAAGATAATAAGGTGGCCGAGAGAATAGGCATTAGATTGTAAGTCTAATAACAAGTTAAACTTTCTTATTGGTGTTAAGATTTAAAAGATTTTTACTTTTTTTGACAACTTTGAAGGATGTTAGTTTAATGAACTTAAAATCTTATAAGATGAATAGAAATGAAGGTACTAATAGGCCGGATAGATTGAGAAGATAGAAAATAATTTTATACTGTGAAACAGGTGAAATTGAACTGTAAATTCATTTATTTTGGGAGTGGGTTAAGGAAATACAGGAAAGTGCTAATCGAATATAAAAATAAAGGGTAATCAATGAGGAAAATAAGAGAATAGCAAGGGTGTAAAAGAACGAGCAGTAAATTATTTCTTGGATAATGAATCATTTAGGGATAAATCCCGAGAAAGGCGGTAACCCGCCTAGGGAGAATAGAGCCAGTACGGAAACAGTTTTGGGCAACGAAGAACACTGTGGATTAATAATATTAGAAAAGTAATATGCTTGAAAAGAAAAAAAAAGTATTGTGATTGAAGAAGTGATCAGGGAATACAGAATAAAGTAGATAATTCATGAAGTTTCGTTAATTAATATTGAGAAAAGTATTCAGGACATGTGATTAATAGATGAAAAAGCAAGAATTTTACGAAGTGAGGTTTGATTTAATCCCCCAATGGCCCCTACTAAAGCTGAGCAGGCTGCTGCTAAAGAGGTGGAAGTTCAACTAAATAGATTCGCTGTTAGATAGGAGATAAGAAATATAGGTGCTATTTTTTGGATTGTTATTAAAAGTGTCCCATGAAGTCAATTTATTCCTTCTATGACTTGAGGAAACCAAAAATGGAAAGGCGCTGCTCCTATTTTTAAAAGCAGGGCGAGGGAGATAGAAAGAAGAGAAAAGTTTAAGGTTGCTTCTAATAAAGTTGAAGCAAAAATAATTACTGCAGAGCCTAGGGCTTGGATTAAAAAGTATTTTAGTGCTGCTTCAGCAGAGAGAAGATTAGTTTTTGAAGAAATAATTGGAATGAAGGATATAAGGTTTAATTCTAACCCAATTCAAGCTAGGATTCATGAAGTAGAAGAGACAGATAGAATAGTTCCAGAGATTATAGTGAAAAAAAATATTATTCTATAAGGGGAGAAAGACATTAAAAAGAGAGAGGTTTCACTCTCATAGATGAGGTATGGGCCCATTAGCTTTTTTAGCTTATCTTTTGTTTGTATAAGTGTAAAGTGCACAAAAAGTTTTGATCTTTTAAGGACTAGTGTAATTCTGGTGGGTATAAGAAGGGTTCTTGGCAGAGTTGGGGTTAGAATAAAAAGAGGAAGTGTTGGGTTTAGTTTTGAAAAGATAAAAGAGTGGAGGTGGTACGTTCTAAACTTAGAAAAAAAATCATTTCTTAATATAGTTGGTTTTTTAGGGAGAAAAGAGAGAAAAAGAAGATATTTTAAAAATTAGATAAGAATGGGGGGGGGTTGAGAGCATATTATATAGACATTTAGATTAAATACAAAAGAGAAGCTATTATAATATACAAGAGGAAGGATGTGTACTTTAAGAGTAGATAAGTCTTAATCTTAGATAGAGAAAAAGCATAATCTGAGATCCTCCTCGGGACCAAGGGTCTCAGATTATGAGTCTTTTTCTCTCTTAGATAATATTCTGCACATTTAAAGTAGATAAATCTTAAACAATATATACTCATAAGATATCAATTTTCTATTTTATAAGAAAAATTGGCTAGAGACCTAGTGACCTGTTCATATAGTGAGTCTGGAGTAATAGAATAAAGTGTAGATAATTCGTAAAGGGATCCGGTATACAATTAAAGAAATGTATATATAATAAGATTATAAAATAGATAGGAAAATTGGGATTTAGCGAAAAAATGCACCGGTAAATTTTGTAGACATTTAAATTTGCCTAATTTTTTGAAAATATTTAAAAAAAAAACAATAACGGTTTATTTTACAAAAAATTTAATTTTTTTTTAAAAAGTTTTTATTTTTTTTATTTTTTTTTGAGGGGTAGCCCCCGGGGGATTAGTAAAATTTACTTTTTCTTCTTAATTTTATAGACACTATTTTAATAAATTTTTTTAAAAATAGGAATCCCAAATATTGGGTTGCTATTATGACAAAATAGAGCTAGATGTTTAGTATTTCACTTACGTTGAAAAGGGTGTTGGGCGAACTGACTTATTTTGAATGTAAAAGTTTGTTGGTTTGATTATAGGAAAAATATTTTTAAAGTTTAGTTGGTTAAAAAAATGAAAAAATTGTTTATACACAGGTGTAAAGTGCACAAAAAGTTTTGATCTTTTAAGGACTAGTGTAATTCTGGTGGGTATAAGAAGGGTTCTTGGCAGAGTTGGGGTTTGTGTATTAGGGATGTTTTATTTTAATTAGTTATGTTATTTATCCCGAAAGAGAGATAGTTAAGTTAATAATTTAGTTTTTGTTGTAAAAAGATTTATAATTTTAATTTAGTGGCGAAATACCAGTCGAGCTTTTTGATATCTGTTTTTTTTAGAAATAAGTTTAATTTGGCTTTTATATAATATTTTATATAAGATGTTGGGGCAGGAGGGGAGAGCTTTTTGTTTAAATTTTAGTTGCTTACAGGTACGGAAATTTAAGGTGTGTTTAACTAGATTTAGAAGTAGTTTTGTTAGTATTGTGTTATAACTAAGATTTGGGTTATAATATTTTTTTGTCTTTAGGTATTTATAGGGAATTATTTTTATTTTTAATAAAAGTAATTATAATTGATGTATTAGTATATGTATAAGGTAAAATTAAATATATTATAGACGGGGGAGTAATGTGTGTTTTGTCTAGTAGAGGAATTCGGCAAAATTTATTTCCGCCTGTTTATCAAAAACATGTCTGTATGAGAGGTTTATAAAGTCTGGCCTGCCCATTGGGGAACTAAAAGGCCGCGGTATTTTGACCGTGCGAAGGTAGCATAATCATTAGTCTTTTAATTGAAGGCTTGTATGAAGGGTTGGACGAGAAATTAGCTGTCTTTGGATGAGAAATAAAATTTAACTTTTAAGTGAAAGGGCTTAAATGTTCTAAAGGGACGATAAGACCCTATAAAGTTTGACATTTTATTTTTTGGTGAGTGAGTTAGAATAATTAAAGTTTATTAAAGAGTTAGATGTTTTGTTGGGGCGACAAAAATATAAATAATTTAACTGTTTTTATGTAGTTACAAAGATAATTGAATTTGTGGTCCTTATTAAAGAGTGAAGAGTAAATTACTTTAGGGATAACAGCGTAATTTTTTTTGAGAGTTCGTATCGACAAAAAAGTTTGCGACCTCGATGTTGAATTAAAGATTCTTTGTAATGTAGCAGTTATAAAAGAGGGTCTGTTCGACCTTTAAATCTTTACATGATTTGAGTTCAGACCGGCGTGAGCCAGGTTGGTTTCTATCTTTTAGGTTTTATTGAATTATTTTAGTACGAAAGGATTGAATAATTAAAATATTTTTATATAAAAGATTAGTTTGAAGGTCGTAATGGACTGGCTGAGGTATTAATGATTTTTACAACTACTAGAAGGGTGATAAGGAGGTAGGAAATTATGAAGACGGTAAGAAAGGAAGATGGTAAAGAGTAGATTATGTTAGTAAGGGGGTGTGATGGTATTGCTTTATTTAAGGATAAATATTCTCTTGAGCAGGTAAAAAATGGTTGTTTAAATGAAAGGGGGTCTAATGTTATGAGAGTGAGGGATAAGAGAGTGATGACGGTTGTTATAACTAAAAGAAAGGGGGAAACTCGAAATGGTTCATTTGATGCTAATGAGGCAACATAGATAAATAAAATTAATATGCCTCCTAGAAAAATTAAAAATAGAATATAGGAGAACCAGAAGGAGGGGTTGAAAGTGCCAGTCAAGAGGCAGATTAGGATTGTTTGGATTAATAAAGTTAGACCTATTGAAAGAGGGTGTGTTAGTTGGGAAAAAAGGATTGAAACTCTCAAGATTATAGGTAAAGTGAAATACAAGATTCCATAGCATGGAGTTTTAAGAAAAATTCTTTTCATTTTTGATTTACAAGACCAGTATTTTTTATTAAATTATTAAAACATTGGTTGTTTATTTAAATAGTTTAAAAAAAAATGTTGGTTTGTGGGGCCAGAGATATAGGTTTGTTATTTTAAATCATGTTGTGAGCAGTTTCTAGTCATTTAATTTGTTTAGTGTTTTTATTGGGGTTTTGTTTGGTGTCTATAGGAGGGGCTTTGTTAAGATTAAATTTTGAGTTTAGTTATGTGATTGAGTGGGAAATTGTCTCTCTGAGTTCTTCTTCTATTGTGATGACTATGATTTTTGATTGAGTTAGGTGTATGTTTTTGAGTTTTGTTCTTTTTATTTCTTCTATGGTTATATACTATAGGGGTGATTATATAAGGGGGGATGAAAATTATAATCGATTTATGTATTTGGTTTTTGCATTTGTTTTTTCTATAGGAGCTTTGATTGTTAGGCCTAACTTGATCAGAATTTTATTAGGGTGGGATGGTTTAGGTTTGATTTCATATATTTTAGTTGTTTACTACCAAAATGAAAAGTCTGCTAATGCTGGGATATTAACTGTTCTTTCTAACCGGATTGGGGACGTTGGGATTTTATTGAGAATTGCTCTGGTGTTTACATTAGGAGGATGAAATTTTATTTTTTATGGTAATTTAATAGGTGATAATTTTTTATTAGTGAAGATTATGATTTGTGTGGCGGCTATGACTAAAAGGGCTCAAATTCCTTTTTCGGCTTGGTTACCAGCTGCGATAGCGGCTCCTACTCCCGTTTCAGCTCTTGTTCATTCTTCTACTTTGGTAACTGCTGGGGTTTATTTATTAATTCGATTTAGGGAGGCTTTAATGGGCTCTTCTGTTCAATCTTTTTTGTTAATTATTTCTTGTTTGACTATGTTTATGGCGGGGTTAGGGGCTAATTTTGAGTTTGATTTAAAAAAGATTATTGCTTTATCTACTTTAAGGCAGTTAGGTGTGATAATGAGAATTTTGGCATTAGGGTTTCTAGATCTTGCTTTTTTTCATCTGTTAACTCATGCTTTGTTTAAAGCGCTATTATTCATGTGTGCAGGGATTGTTATTCATGGGGTAAATAGGGCTCAGGATATTCGTAGTATAGGGAGATTAGTTGTAATAATACCGTTTACGGTTGTGAGGATAAATTTGGCTAACTTAGCTTTATGTGGAATGCCTTTTTTGGCGGGATTTTATTCTAAGGACTTGATCTTGGAAGTTGCTTTTATAAGAGAGATTAATTTGATTAGGGTTTTATTATATCTTTTGGCCACTGGTTTGACTGTTTGTTATACATTTCGTTTGGTTTATTATAGGTTGAGAGGAGTTGTCAGGATGGGGGGTTTAGGTGTAGTAAGGGAAAGTTATAAAATAATAACAAGGGCTGTGATGATATTAGGGATTGCTGCAGTAATAGGGGGCTCGTTTTTGGCTTGAATTATATTTCCTGAGCCCTATATAATTTGTTTGAAATTTATGTGGAAAATTTTTGCGCTATTATTAAGTTTAGTAGGGGCAGGCTTAGGCTATATTATAAATATAGTGGGGGTGAGATACAGTCTAAAATCTATTGGATTTTATTTTCCTTTAGTATTTAGTGGTTCAATGTGATTTATACCATTATTGTCTACATTTAAGTTGTCTCTATGAGGATTTGTAGGGGCTAATAATTTATTTCAAGTGGGAGATAAAGGTTGGATGGAGTATTTTGGAGCTCAGGGAAGATATGCTGGTTTAATAGGAGAGGGTAGTATTTTGCAAATGACACAAAATAATATTGTAATAGTTTATGTAAAAAGATTTTTTTTTTGGTTAGTGGTAGTTTTTTTTATTTTAATATAAGTACTTATATATTTAAAGAAGAATAGTGCGTTGAAGTTGCAAAGGTAGCAAAGGCTTGTAAGTATTTAGAAGAAGATTTCTTCAGCTTTACAATGAAAATGTAATGTGTTTATTTACACTATAAAAAAGAGAAGCTAACGGAATTAAACCGCTTAAGAGTAAAGTTAGAAGCTTTTTCTTTGTCATGTATCTCCTTGGCAGGAATAAAAAATTCAATTTTATCATTAACAGTGATACGCCTTTTGGCTTCAGCCAAAATTAGAGGTTGGACCAAAGGTTAGGTCGAAACTAACTGCAAATTTTCGCTTTCTAATTGTAAAACAGGTTGGGTAAACACTTTATGAGTGCAAATCATATGTCATGGTTGACTACAGTTCTATTGGGATCATTCTAGGGCACCTTTCTGTCATTCAAGGTATAGGCCAAATAGAAGAATCAATAAGAAAAATAACGCTACGAATCTTCATGAAAAGATATTAGTTAGCGGCGAAATGTTGGCGAGGGGGAGTAGAAGTGTAATTTCTACATCAAAAATTAAAAAAATAACTGCAATTAGGAAAAATCGTAAGGAAAATGGTAAACGGGCTGAGTTTTTAGGGTCAAACCCACATTCAAATGGTGATATTTTTTCTCGGTCTAAGATGGTTTTTTTGGAAAGGTTGGAGGAGAGAAATATAATAAAAAATGTGATTAATAGTGTTAGAGAAACAGCTAGGAGTATGGTCAGGATTAATTTTTCTAAAAATTTAGTCTTTTTAGTTGGAAGCTAAATGTACAAAGTATACTAAAAAATTATCTTCCTCATCAGTAGATAAAAATATAGAGGAAAAGTCATACTACATCTACGAAATGTCAATATCAAGCGGCGGCTTCGAAACCGAAGTGATGGTTTCTGGAAAAATGGTGATTATACAGCCGACAAAAACAGACGAGAAGAAAAGAAGTGCCAATAATTACATGAAGCCCGTGGAATCCTGTTGCTACAAAGAAAGTGGTGCCGTATACTGAATCAGCAATAGAAAATGAGGCTTCTAAATATTCGTAGGCTTGAAGACTGGTAAAATAAACTCCTAGGATGATGGTTATTCCTAGCCTTTGAATTGCTTCAGCTTGGTTTGAGTTTAGGATTGCATGATGAGCTCATGTAACGGTAGCTCCTGAGGAGAGCAGAACAGTTGTATTTAAAAGGGGAATTTGGAAGGGGTTGAAAGGTTGGATTCCTGTAGGGGGTCAGTATATTCCGATATCGATAGAAGGTGAGAGTCTTCTGTGAAAGAAAGCTCAAAAAAATCTAAAAAAAAATAAAATCTCAGACACAATAAATAAAATTATTCCCCAGCGTAGCCCTTTTATCACGGAGACGGTATGAAGTCCTTGGTAGGTTCTTTCGCGTGTTACGTCTCGCCATCATTGAATTATTGTTAGAGTAATTAAGATAAATCTAAACAGAAGAAGATTAGGATTGAATTGATGAAATCATTTGATGAGTCCTGAAGTTAGAAGTATTGCGGCGATTGAGCCTGTTAGAGGTCACGGGCTTATATCGACTAGGTGATAAGCGTGGTGGTTATTGGATGACATTAGTTTACTTCTCTGGCATAAAGAGTTCTCAGGATAGCAAAAACATAAGATTGGATTACTGCGACTGCAGATTCTAGTATTAGAAGCAAAATTTGAGAAAAAATTAAAATTGAAATTAATCTATTGGGTATAATAGGCCCCATGTTTCCTAACAGTGTTAATAAAAGGTGCCCTGCAATTATATTTGCTGCCAGTCGGATAGCTAGGGTGCCAGGTCGAATAATATTTCTGATAGTTTCAATTAGGACTATAAAAGGTATAAGGATCCCTGGTGTTCCTTGGGGCACTAGATGTTCAAATATATGTTGGGTGTGGTTGATTCACCCGAAGAGGATAAAAGAGATTCATAGGGGCAGGGCAAGTGTCAGAGTTATTGACAGGTGTCTTGATCTAGTAAAAATGTAAGGTAGGAGTCCTAAAAAATTATTAAATAAGATAAATCTGAATAGAGCCGCAAAGAGAAAGGAGGTTCCTGTATTAGAGGGCCCCAAGATTGTTTTGAATTCTTTTTGTAGAGTTTTTGTGATTTTTGACCATAAAAAAGATCATCGTGACAGGGAGGCTCAAAAAAAAAATGGCAAAAATAAAATTCCCAATAATGTAGAAATTCAGTTTAAATGTAGTGAAAAGATTCTTGAAGTTGGTTCAAAGATTGAAAATAATCTGGTTATCATCTTCAAGGTTTTTGGTTGGTTTCAAGGTTGGACGCCAGTTTTTCTTTTTTTTCTACTTGCACTGAGAAATAGTTGATAATTAGAAATAGAAGGGCTCCTATTAGAAAAAAAAAGAATAGATTAAGTCATAATAATGGTCTTATTTGAGGCATTTAAAAATATCTAGGAGATTATTCAAGCTTGACAAGCTTGTGTTATTATATTTAACTAATTTTTATCACTAGTAGCAGGGCGTCTGCTTATTTTAGGTTTAAAAGACCTAGACTTAAAAGTTTTCTAGTGATATATTAAATTACTGAGTTGGAGGAAATTCAATCTAGGAAAGCATTTACTGAAATTCTTTCGATTACAATGGGTATAAATCTGTGGTTTGCACCACAAATTTCGGAGCATTGGCCGTAAAGTAGCCCAGGGCGGTTAATAAGAAAACTGATTTGGTTTAGTCGGCCTGGAACAGCGTCTGCTTTAACTCCGAGAGCTGGAATTGTTCATGAGTGAATTACATCTGCGGCTCTAATAATAAGTCGAATTTGGGTATTTATTGGGATTAAAGTTCGATTATCGACGTCCAGGAGTCGGAAATTGGATTCGTTAAGATCTATAGTAGGAACTATGTATGAATCGAATTCGATGTTTAAGAAGTCTGAATACTCGTACGATCAGTATCATTGGTGGCCTATGGTTTTGATGGTAATTCTCGAGTTATTAGTCTCGTCAAGAAGGTAGAGGAGCCGCAGTGATGGTATGGCAATAAAAATTAAGATAATTGCAGGTAAAATTGTTCAGATAATTTCAATTGTTTGATTTTCTAGTAAAAATCGATTGACAAATGAGTTAAAGGTTGAGTTAATTATAATATATCCTACTAATGTGGTGATTAGGATAAGGATAAATATGGTGTGATCATGAAAATAAATGAGTTGTTCTATTAAAGGTGAAGCTCTATCTTGAAATCCCAGGTGTCCTCATGAAGCCATTTCTAAAAGAAGGTAAAATCTTCTTTGTAGGAGCTTAAATCCTATACATTTATCTGTCATTTTAGAAGTTAGAGATTATAGGAATTTCAGCGTAGCTGTGATCATAAGGTGGAGTGGGATGTTGTCATTCGATAGAAGTTCTTATAAATGAGGGAAATGTGGTTATTCGTTTAATCAGGAAAGCTTCTCAAACAATAAATATAAATCATATAACTGCTACTAGTGAAATTAGTGACCCGATTGACGATAGAATATTTCATGGGGTATAAGCATCAGGGTAGTCGGAGTACCGCCGAGGCATACCATTTAGTCCTAAAAAATGTTGAGGGAAAAAAGTTATATTAACTCCTAAGAATATTGTGAAGAAATGTGGTTTTAATCAATTTGGGTTGAGAGAAAATCCGGTAAAGAGTGGAAATCAGTGAACAATACCAGCAAAAATGCCGAATACAGCTCCTATAGATAGCACGTAGTGAAAATGAGCTACTACATAATAAGTGTCGTGTAGAATAATATCAATTGAAGAGTTTGCTAGAATTACTCCAGTCAATCCTCCTACTGTGAATAGGAAAATGAATCCTAGTGCTCAGAGAAGGGAGGGGGTGTAGGTGAATTGTGTTCCTTGGAGTGTTCTTAACCATCTGAAGATTTTAATTCCTGTTGGAATAGCGATAATTATAGTAGCTGATGTAAAATAGGCTCGGGTGTCTACGTCTATTCCCACTGTGAATATATGGTGGGCTCAAACTAAAAATCCTAAGATACCAATAGCTGTTATTGCATAAATTATTCCTAAAGTTCCAAATGCTTCTTTTTTACCTGATTCTTGAGTTACAATATGGGAGATTATACCAAAGGCTGGTAGGATGAGAATGTATACTTCAGGGTGACCAAAAAATCAGAATAAATGTTGGTAGAGGATTGGGTCCCCCCCACCTGCAGGGTCAAAAAAAGTGGTGTTAAGGTTTCGATCGGTTAGGAGCATGGTGATTGCTCCCGCTAACACTGGAAGCGAGAGGAGAAGTAAAACAGCAGTAATAAAAACTGATCACACAAATAGAGGTATTCGGTCTATAGTTATCCCTTTGGTACGTATGTTGATTGCAGTGGTTATAAAATTTACGGCCCCTAGAATTGAAGAGACTCCCGCCAGATGGAGGGAGAAAATTCCTAGATCTACTGATGCTCCTGCATGGGCGATAGAGGCAGCTAATGGGGGGTAAACAGTTCAACCTGTACCTACGCCTCTTTCTACTATTCCTCTTGTTAAAAGGAGGGTAAGTGAGAAAGGAAGCAATCAGAATCTTATGTTGTTTATGCGGGGGAAGGCTATGTCAGGGGCTCCTAATATTAGGGGAATTAATCAATTTCCAAACCCTCCAATTATGATTGGTATAACTATAAAAAAAATTATCACAAAAGCGTGGGCAGTAACGATTACGTTATAAATTTGGTCATCTCCAATTAATCTTCCTGGTTGACCCAATTCAGCTCGAATAATGAGACTGAGAGAAGTTCCTACTATTCCAGCTCAAGCTCCAAAGACAAAATATAGAGTCCCGATATCTTTATGGTTTGTTGAGAAAAATCATCGTTGCGT